AGCAGGAAATGCGAAGGTTGCTTAAAGCCGGCCGGCCGATAGGCGAAAGAGAATCAACTAGTTGAGTTCTGATCTGAGTAGGCTTATAATAGGGAATACTCTAACCCTGGGAACCGGGGCCTGGCCATCCTTCGTTTGCGGTCGACGTTTCGGCAAAGTTTGTCCGTCGACAGCTGAATGTTTCGATCTGGTTCGATTTATGGTCGCATCTGCAAACGTTTTCCCGTGGGCCGACGCCCCCCCAGTCTAGGCATTGATCTATATCACTTCAGAAGAAACGATATAAAAGTACTTACCTTCTCCTTGGTGAGTCGAAGTGGGGTTCCGTCCTCCCTTGCCTTTGTTAGTTCTTATATTTTCTTTCATTGGCTAGCAAGGTACGATTCTTTTCTCTTTCATAGAGATCTTCCCGCTCTTTTTTCCTTGTTTTTTCATTTAAGCAAGTACTTTCCTAAGTCAGTGCCAGAGTGAATGAGTGAATCTTGATCTGTATTCAAGGTATGCCCTTTCCACTTCTGTTATAATAGAGACTTCGGTTAAGCTGATAAGGGCTGGTTAGCGAAGTCAATCCTTTGCTTGGTTCCTAGGAAGGTCGGAGATCAGAGCGCACTCACATCCCTTGCAGTCACTGATGACCACCCTACGTTTGCTTCTTCTTGCTTAGAGCTGAAAACCGGCAATGTGAATTAGTCAAAAACTTGAGTTAGGGGCTGCGAAAAAATCAAATCATATCATAGGTTTTTAATAAAAATGCTTTCTTTATATGTACGGGCCTTTGCTTTTAGACCCGATTTGTCGACTTTTCATCTGCCTTGCTCTTAGCTCGGGGTTCTTGCTTAATGGAATGAGGCGTCCCTTCTTCCTTCTTTCGCAATACTTCCTTTCTCCCATGCTCCGCTTCAATCTCTTGCTTGCTTTGGTGCCTGGTCCAAGGAAAGGAGTCCAAGTCTGCCTTCGAATAAGCAATCAAATCACAAAGGCTAGTCGGTCATAGGCTCAGCTCCTAGTTGGGGTGGGGGACTCCCTCTCTTTCAGTGCATTAAGGATTACTGTTAATATGCTCTTAATGGATTTCAAAAAAAAAGAATTCATCTTTGCACAGTAGTCAATTTCCCGCCCGTTCTGCTCCTGGAACAGACCGGCGCTGATATAAAGCTCCATGAGCCTTTCTGTGTCCGGGGAGGCAACACGGACTCCAAAGATCCAGGCCCGGTCTCAAGAGTTGTATCTCCGTCCGAACCCGTACGTACTAGCCTCTCTATACATACTCCCATTCACGTTATTATTCCCGACCTTATTGACATCTCGCTCTGCGTCCGTCCCTTTCCCATATTAATATTAGCCAAGTCTAAGTCCATTGGGTGGGAACCTTTCCCACAGGGTAGTACGGTTAAGCCGAGGCAGGCGAGGTTGTAGGTGAGCGCCTTTCTCGCCCTGCGCATTTGGTTGGCAGGGTGCTCAAGGGCACTTGGTGTGGTCTGATTGGTATATTGGTTGTTCTAAATGAAGGTACTCGAAGTCTGCCCACAAAAACTTCCTTTTTCTATCTTGGCCTCCGAGATTCTTTCGTGCTCTTTCTTGGCTCTGTAGACCGACCAGCGAGGCGTCCCTCCATATGTGGCTTAGCAGGCTCAGCATCAGTAACAATCTAGGCGGCTACCCTGTCTCATATGGGTTGAGAATGTTAGGTCGAGCACCTCCCTCGAGTTGGTGTGTTATCTCAGTACCTATGGCACCAATAACAGGGACAGGGGGCCCAGTCAGCGTACTATAGATTTAAACAAACGTAACCAATCCCAGACCCAACAGGGCAACGTTTTTTCCTTCCCTCGAACCAACAACTCCAGTTTTTTTCCAAAGTCTGAAGATAGATATGAATCCTCCGCCTCAGATGAGCGGATTATCTAATTTTTCCGCTTTTTGGGTATGTGTCTTTTCCGTTTCCCAGAGATGTGTGTGATCAAAGCCTTTCGGGCGGAATAATATATTACACCGGATTCTGGTATGGTAGCATCGGTAGAAAGCTCGTCCTGACCCGTGAACGGCCTTAGAAAAAGGTCTTTTGCACTTGGGTGACGACATAAGGTTTGACGAGCATTCTCGGGTGGTAGAATGGTGTTGGGACTATTGAAACTGTCGATCTCCAACTTGAAGGTGGGCGGGAGATAGATAAGGCCTGCAAGGTGTCTAGTTCTCGACTCGATTATCTTGTATGAGCTGAGTGGTAGACCAATCCTACCATAACGAAAGGGGTGAGGAAGAAAAACAAAGATCAACCTACTACCAAAAGGAAAGACCCCCCTGAAGGCAGCAAGCACCATCCACTTGCTGGAACGAGGCCTTTCTCAACTCTTGGTCTATTGACGCTCTTCCGGTCAAGTCCTTGGTAACTTGACTCCACAGGGCTCATGCAAAAAAGCGACTGGGTTAGTTTGGCCTTTAAAGCTGACCGAAAGACGTTATACCTAACGAACTAGCGCAGCTGTGGGACTCTCGCTAGTATTGACCTCCTGGACTACGATGGTGGCTCCTCATCCGAGGAGTAATGCACCTGTAAAGGGAGGGCATTCAGTCCAGCATCCAATCAGCAGCTGGACTGGAAAATAGATACAAGAATGATTATAGAGTTCCCATCTTTCCCGATTGGCTCTGCTTTTCTCGAATGCAGGTATGAAACCAGGAAACTCGCCTTAATTAGTAAATAAAGCGGAAACAAACCTGTGGGATAAGTCAGCAAATCACATCATATATCGGATATCGCATCGGAAAGAGAGATTGATTCTCCCTTCCGGGCAAGTCCTGAGGAACGTCGACTTGATAGTCTTTATCCCCACTGGGTAAGTGGGAATCTGATTCATTGATTTGATTGAACCTAGCGGGTAGCGCGCTACTTCAAAGCTTGCACCCGGCAACTCCTTCCACTTCTCCCAGGGACAGGGACTACGGCTTGACCTTCGGGGAAGAACTCCGTGGGACCCCTCCTTTCCTTCTAGGGCGCCTAGATAGTGAAAGGTTATCCCTTTGCAACGCTGGAAGCTAAGCAAAGTCACGAAGCTGGCTGACTACGCTCGAGCAGAGCTCAGGCCCGGAGGTGGTGGCTGAACTCGCCGCAGAGTTCAGGAGCGAGCAAGACTATCTTGGTGAATGCAATAAGAATCGGCTGCTTGCCGCAGCAGAGTGCTTTGCCCATGCTGCTATCCGCCGCCGAAGCGAAAAAGGGATTCGTGCTTGGATGTCGAGATCAGGGGACTCTATCCAATCCATGCGGCGAAATCTATTTGTGGTGGAACAAACTCAATCAATAAATATATATATATATTTGTTTGCTTCGATACAAGAGATCGGCCCCGAAGCAAGGTATGGTGGGTGCCAGCAACTTCCGTACCGTACACAGATATAGATTCATTCTTCGTACCTGGTCCAACTTCACAACCCTTCGCGGGTTGGTCAGAAGTCAGTCTTGTTTGGTAAGACGGAATTGGACAAAGCAAAGAAAAGAGAGTGCTCGACCGGCCAACAAAGACCGTAATTACATAGATAACTGCTCCTCCCTTTCTCCGTCTTTAAGGCTTTAAGGCGAACCGTATGGCGGCCGGAAAGAAAGACGACCTAACCTTCTCGTAGATGGTGTCAGTGAGAGCAACTTGAGTATCCCCCGTTGACCTTCTTTTTTAGATAGAATCTTCAATGAGTGGAAACAAGCAACCTTACTAATAAAGGTGCGCTTGTTGAGTAAGGCCGGCTTTCGAGCCCAAGCCCCTTTAATATGATGAGGAGAAGGCCAGACCCAACCCCGCCCTCTTTTCTTTTCTGCACCAATCTTTATTTACTACTATCTTTCTTTTTTTTGGGTGTATAGCTCAGTTGGTAGAGCATTGGGCTTTTAACCTAATGGTCGCAGGTTCAAGTCCTGCTATACCCAAACCTACCTTACTACAACATAAGGACAGAAGGTAGGAAAGAATTTCTCACTCTTCTAAGCGTCGAGAGGAGTTATGTCAAAAGGACCTACGACGATGAAGGAGAAAAAGGAGTAGGACTAGGAGCTATTATAATTCGGACGGAATCGAATGATTACGAGATAGACAATGAGAAAAAGCCAAGAGGGGAGAGCACTTAGACAATTCACTTTGAGTACAGGGAAGTCTGCTGGTAGGAATTCTTCAGGGCGTATTACGGTTTTTCACCGAGGGGGTGGATCGAAGCGATTGCAGCGAAGAATTGATCTGAAACGAAGCACTTCGTCTATGGGCATTGTAGAAAGGATAGAATATGACCCTAATCGTTCTTCTCGGATCGCTCCAGTACGATGGATCGAGGGGGTGCAGCTACGCCGCCAGAGGAAATGCAACACGATAGAGGAGTTCGCTCCGCCGCGTAAGATCCTCGAACCTACCACGACCACCATCCGCGGCCTATTTTCGTTCTCTTCCCTGCCCGGGAAGGTGGATCAAAGAAAGGTAGCTTGCTTCTCTCCTGGACTGATGGCGGCTTATGTAGTGGTCGGCCTTCCTACCAGAATGCCTCCTTGGTTGAAGAGTAAGGGCGCAGGAAGCAAAAAAACTTGCGCGAAGGACGTTTTCTTCTCTGCCTTCTCCTCTCCAAAGGCCAAGGGAGAGACTGCATCCCTTTCTTTCGGTAGCTCTTTTGCTTTCCCAAGGATAGCGGTAGCTGGGGCAAAGCCCGCTTTCTTCGCTCCGCGAATGAGAGAGAAACTCAGAGGAAAAAACACGTTCTCTCTTTGCGAGGTCCGACAGTGGAGAACGCATAGCATTCTCTGGGCACATAGGATCAAACGTAAAGCAGCGCTTTCTCTAAAGAGTTTTAGAGGGCAAGATACTTTAGGGCTTGTTGGAGCTGCTGAGCATAACGAATCGAAGCCAAAGACGGATCAAGGTAGCTTGCCTGCCAAGCCGATAGGCGAAGGGCCGAAGGATGGAGCGTGCAAAGTCGATCGTGCACCTGTCGTGTGACCCGTTGGTCCTAAGCAATGTCTTGCGCGAAGCGACCCACCTAGAAACAGCTCTCCTTTATGTTAGGGGGCACTAAAATGGAACTTCGATCGGATGCGGGTATCCAATCCCGCCGCTGAGATGTCCAGCGGATTCCTGGGCCTTGACGAATGGCCGGCCACCTTTTACGTTAGAAAAGCAAAAGGCCCGGGGCAGGATGAACCAATGTGAATGAGTGTAAGCTTCGTTGCCCGAACACGATTGGTGCTGACCACACTAGGTGCTACCGTGGTAGCAAGAGAGGCCAGGCGGTGACAATTGAGAGGTTGTCACTGAGCATTCCTAGTCACACGGGAAGAGAGGTCAAATGGCAAGGCAAGGCCATACGCCCGTTTGGCTCCTCGCGGAGTATAGCTCACATCCAAACATCTGATTGGGGAACGGGGCAACGCCCATGAAGCTCCGGCGGAAAGGGAAGGCCTGCCAGGCCGTATGCCCATGGGTGCAGGATTCTTCGAAAAAGCGCGGGCTGACTCGGAGACCTGGGACCTTGGCTTAGCAACGAATGAAGGGGAGCTCGAAGAGCTTTCTCCGCCAGCGGCTTATGTAGTGGTCGGCCTTATAAAGCTCGCTAAGCTTCGCTTCCCTCCCCCCTTCCCCTTATTAAATGAAGTGGAAAGTCTTCACTTAGTAGTAGTAGTCGGCATTCTATAAGCGACTTGTCGAGTCTACGAAGCAAAGCTTCTTGTAGTCGGCCCGTAATGCCTCCCTTCATTTGCTTGCCTCCTCCCAGCTCAGAATGCCTAATGCCTATTATCTTATCTAGTTCTAGAAGCTAACCGCCAGAAGCTCACCCGAAGGGTGTCGCTTCCAGCGCGGGAGGCCAAGCATTCTGCGTCACGTCCCGGCCTGGGAGCCCCGTTCGCCTTTGGTACTTCAGTAGATCTTCAAAAAAAAAAGCGCTACTTCAATGCAGCCTTAACTACAACTACATTACGCAAGCTCCACCAATACCTATACCTACCTATAGAGTCAAAAAAGTACCAGTGACGGTTACTTTCGTTGTTTATGGATTCAGTCAGCTAAACTCCTCAATAAATATCAACAAACAACATGTCGTGACCGGTTAGGCTTGGTTTACTTTGTAATGAATGTAAACTAAAATAGGTGGCGTTTATTCAAAGAAAGGGAACCGAAGGTTTCCTTATAGTTCAATGGCTCCCACCCACACTCAGCTAAGAGCGTAGGAGACTGCAACGGGTTGTGAAACCCCATTACAGTAACAAGGAGTTGCATGGTTCCTTTTCACAATGAGGAGGACTAGTAACCGTAGGTAATACCCCACAAGTCTAATCTAGGCCAACTTCCTGTACAATATCATAGAGAGGCCATAGTAGACCCCAACGCACTAATAAAGGATCAGTGCGTCGGACATACCAATGGGACTCCACAAGAGGACTATCCAGGAAAGCCTCAAGTGGGACCGAGGGGTCCATAGATAGCAAGCTATACCACTTGACATAGCCTAACCATGACTTCACCCAATTCCTTAAAAGAGAGTACTCCAAGAAGTCAGACATCCCCTCAAACTCAAAGAGCTCAAGAGGAGGAGTCTTTAACTCACGGGGAGCTAACCTCTCCAATAAGTACCTTTTAAGTTTCCCTAAAAGGTATGGGTTTAAGGGAAGGCCACCACCAAGGAGCAAATCCATCGGTAACTTACTCCGAAGGAAAAGAAGCCGAAACCGACGCCATTTGGCCGATTTAGACTTTTTCCCAGCAGAGCGAGTTCGGTAACCTGCTCCACCAATCCGCATCAAGAGAGAATAATCCTCCACATGATACTTCTCCCTAATGGCCATAAGACCATAAGGGTGATGGAAGCCAAGTAAGGTTCGCATGGATATCGGGGATAAATCCACCTGCATACCCTTAACTAAGAACCTCTTAGCGAACTCGGCAGCACCTGAAGACGACACCAACGACTTGTGATAAGAAATCTTAACACCAAGTCGTTGAAGAGCTAACCTGTACTACTCAGCAACCAGTGGATCGGTGATGAGAACATCATCACCTAGCACTGCATACCTATCGAACCGGACCCCTGGTCTAACCTGCTCCGCTGCCCACCACACCAGTAAATGGTGCGAAAAGGCAAACAGAGGCCAAGAGCCATAATATCCCAACGGTTGACCAGCAACGAACGAAACTGTTGCGTACCGCCTAACGAACGGCACAATAAACAGATTCGTCGCAAGAGTGCTATTAACAACACTCGATGCGAATGACCGGTCAAACAGTAGGGCAACTATTTCAAATAGATAGACTAGTGGCCACCTATCTGTGGCACTCTTCAAATCATAACTGAAACAGTTGTCGCTGGGAACTAACCGACGCAAAGGTCTAAGTTGATCATAGGTGCCGTCCATTGGAATGGTCTTCAATATAGACGCAAACCAACAGTGCACGGGTCTTAATAACCAAAGGTTAATATAGTTACCAATTGCGAATATACGACGCTTTCCAGCTCCCTCAAGAGAACAACCTAGTCGCCCCGCGGGGGAATCCCAAGGTCGTCACAAGACGGTAGAAGAGGACCTATTCGCCTCTCAAACCAGTCTAAATCTTCTGGTGTGAACTTTTTATTATTCACATCAAAAGCGTAACGAACCCTTGGAGGCCAAAGACAGCCCTGAGAAAATTGCTCACCTTTTGCATGAACAAAGTTCATAAGGAACTGAAAGGCCCCCAACTCATGAGGAAAAGACGTGAAAGAAGAACGGAAACGAGAAACCTTCTCAGGTTTCAGTTTCATACGTTCAATCCACACCCTTTTCGTCAATGAGTGGGTTGGTAAAGTTTTCCAGGTTGGTTCAAACGTAAGCCCTTGTTCAAGGGGAATACGTTTTATCCAGGGAACATAGCGATTAACCAGGCGGTTAAAACATTCTTTGATTGAACCGACTAGCTCCAAGACGGAATCCATGTCAGTCACTGGTGTCACTATGCTTGCAAAAGTGGACTTATCAACCTTCTTGGCCAAGGTAATAACCTTAGACAAAGAAAAAATTGACACATTTTACAAGTAAATCAGACTTTTCTCCTCCGAATCATCGCACGATGATGAGGCGGAATAATCCGAGGGAGCCCAGACCTAGTGAGGGAAACTGGAAGCGCACCTTCAGGGTGGACGAATTCATCTCCACCATAGGCCATCATTAAGGCGGAGGCCGCTTGTTTGAGATATAAGGCACAAAACTGCCAACCAGACTTGCGGCCCAACTGAAGGATGCGTTTAGCAACACCGAAGGTTTCCTTGGTACTTTAGTAGTACGACTGTTGTTATACTACTATTAATATTAAGTAGCTGTACAACAGAATGCCGTTCGCCTTGACTTTAGTATTGAGTAGTACTTAAGTAGCTAAGTTTCCAAAGGTGGGTGAACAGCCCCCTGTCCTTTATAGTCGTAAAGGGCTTCTCAGAAAAGTAAGGAAGGAGGCATTCGAAAGGCCGACCACTATATCATAGGCCTTCTGGTGGGAAGGCCGACGACTACACGGACTCTATACCAAGTCATGAGCGATAGCGAAGCCAAGCCGCCGCCTATAGGCGAAAGGACGAAAGCCCCACGAAGGCCTATGATATAGTAAGAAAGAAAGTACGAAAATAAGTACGTTAAGGTTACGAAGTCACTTAGCCGTCTACAAAGGGAAAGGCGTCGGTACGGAGTCACGTCAGCTGTGGATATAGACTAGGCTATAAGGAACAGAGTCTTAAACTATGGACCGAGACTACACTAAGGAACAAGGAAGCTTGACTGAGCAAAGAAGTCAAGGAACGAAGCTGCTTCTCTAATAGCCCCGTTGAATAGGAGGCGAAGGCTTTTTGAAAAAGTCTTTTTTTTGTCTTGTAAATGCATTTTTTTGAATTTCTATTTAGAGAGAGAGGGCTTCAAGTTCTTAGGAAGAGCCGTACGAGGCAGCTCACGTACGGTTCGGGAGCCGAGCCCCAAGGCAGGGGCTTAGGTCAACACTTATATAATAGCCAGTCATCAATTGGAAGCGGGCAAGATGGTGATGAATTGCAATTGGTCTAAACCTTCGACCAGCGACTTATTGCGACCCGCCCAGAATGCCAATACATACTAAGACCTTATTCACATCAGGAGGAGCTACGGCAGCTCGAGGAGGAGCTAGGGCGGACCCAAGAAGCCCAAGAACGGGATAGGGCCCGAGCCGTAGAGCGACAAAGACTTTGGCAGGACATATATAGAATCCGCCAAAGAAGTCAGGTTTTCAAAATCGAAAAGGAAAGACTCAGATTCAGAATTAATGAAATTCAATATCAGCAAGACCGACGAAGAAGATTCGGTCGTGGGTAGAAACTTTGCTTGGGCCTTTCGTTTTCGATTCCCATTAGCCGGGTAGCCTTAAAATTCGCTTAGTAGCTTAACTCTTTCTACTGGCGTGGCGCTGCTGGATGCTTCTGATCAATAGAACAGGAAAAGGAGTCAGCCAAAAAGAAAGACCACCAAAAGTAACGACCACCAAGATACGCATAGTGATTCGATCTTTTGATCACCCATTTTTTGAAAACCATTTTGGGGGGCTTCCGCCTTACACACGGAAGATTGGATTGCCTGAATCACGAGTCTTATATACTGTGTTACGATCACCTCATATTGATAAAAAGTCCAGAGAACAATTTGAAATGGAAATCAAGAAACAATTTCTGGTCATAAAAACAGAAACGCATGAATTGCGCAAGAAGTTCTTTCGGTTAAAACGCCGTGCGACTCGGAGGACATAAGACTTCTTGGTCAAGCCAAAAAGATTGCCGGCAGAATGCTCCTACCCCACCATGCCTGGCCCTTTACCTTACCTTAAGAAGAAATGGGGGGGTATGAAGCGTGGGAAAGAATGCAAGAAGTGTATGATACAACAGGTAACCTTAAGGAGTGGCGGCAAAGCTCTTGATTGATCAACGCGAGTGAACTGTGCTTAGACGCTTCGTAAAACCGCACCGATCTACGAGAGGAGCTGATGGATGAGTAGGCTTCCCCTTTCGATTCACGGAATGTGATCTGGGACACGATGGGGGTTTGCGTGCCTCGGTAGGAAAGAGATCACCGGAGTATAGCACAAGATCGCCTTTTTTTTCTTGCTGCCATGGGGTCGACCTGTAAACAAGGTAAACCCAATGGGAACCAAAAACGGGAGGGTACCACATTGACATTGGGCAGAAGACGATCCAAAAAGCGAAGGCTCACCCAGCTGAAGGCGATCGGCAGTGAGGGAAGCTTACCTTATTATTAGAGAAAGGGGAAAGGGGCAACCTATCTTACTAATAATAAGAAAGGGGGTGAGATAGGCGACAGGTAGCTTGCTTCCAAGCCGGCCCGGCCGCGAGGAAAAAAGAGATCTTTGCCGGTGCTGACTTGGATCTCGGGTGACGGAATAAGGCGCCCAGAAGCGACGAGCAGTCGCGGTCGAAGCTTGGCTCTAGGCGATAGGCTAGCAGTAAGCTTGGCTACAGCGAAGCGCTTACCAAGCGCGAAGGAAAGGGCCTTCGCCACTTGAGCCGTATGCGGGGGAACTCGCACGTGCGGTTCTTAGGGGGGAGAGCTAGTAGGAACCATCCTATCCCAATAGCGTATATTTGGAGCTCAATATGAAATCCTATTTTCTTGCAAGACCCGTTCGGATAAGGGAAAACTCCAGAGATTGCTTCGAAGTAAGATCCTTGCGTTGACCCTTTCCTGAACCAGAACCGGGGGGGTTGAGAGGAAAGAAAAGGGGATCAAAATGTCCCATCAATAAAGTGAGGGCTTTCCGGACCTTCCCCACCCCCCTTTCCATTCTTCCTTCCCCTCTCACTCCCCCTTTTTCAAGAAATAAGCCCCGCTCCCTAAGGGGCCCCTCTCTGATAAGGAAGGAAACGAAATAATCTCAATTTTATGACAAATCCGGTCCGATGGCTGTTCTCCACTAACCACAAGGATATAGGTACTCTATATTTCATCTTCGGTGCCATTGCTGGAGTGATGGGCACATGCTTCTCAGTATTGATTCGTATGGAATTAGCACGACCCGGCGATCAAATTCTTGGTGGGAATCATCAACTTTATAATGTTTTAATAACGGCTCACGCTTTTTTAATGATCTTTTTTATGGTTATGCCGGCGATGATAGGTGGATCTGGTAATTGGTCTGTTCCGATTCTGATAGGTGCACCTGACATGGCATTTCCACGATTAAATAATATTTCATTCTGGTTGTTGCCACCAAGTCTCTTGCTCCTATTAAGCTCAGCCTTAGTAGAAGTGGGTAGCGGCACTGGGTGGACGGTCTATCCGCCCTTAAGTGGTATTACCAGCCATTCTGGAGGAGCAGTTGATTCAGCAATTTCTAGTCTTCATCTATCTGGTGTTTCATCCATTTTAGGTTCTATCAATTTTATAACAACTATCTCCAACATGCGTGGACCTGGAATGACTATGCATAGATCACCCCTATTTGTGTGGTCCGTTCCAGTAACAGCATTCCCACTTTTATTATCACTTCCGGTACTGGCAGGGGCAATTACCATGTTATTAACCGATCGAAACTTTAATACAACCTTTTCTGATCCCGCAGGAGGGGGAGACCCTTTTTTTTTCAAGCTTTTGGAGCGCTCTGGTTTTGTTACTATAGCCTATGCGGATGCAAGGGGAAATGAATTCCTTGCACCAACACCGCCTACTATAGAACTACCAGAGCCAGCTGTACAAGCTCCAGAGGTTCCCCAAGAGGCGGCCCCCCCGGTGATTCCGGAATTGGAACACCCTCTGCTTTCCGATGCGGTACGAAATGCCGTGCTGTATTCCAGGTATGTACTCCTAAATTTTGGTGGGGATGATGGGTTGAGACGGCTCAGCTCAATCATCTCTAATCAAGTCCAGATAGAGCGCTCCATCGAGGCAGCATTGGTGCATGACGGATTTCATCCCGTATCTATTCTTGATAGATACGCTGAAATTCGGCAGCTTCTCCATTCTCCGCGGGGGGAGCTTCTATCTGAGCATACCTATCGTGCCTATGTTTCCCAAATAGGAGAACAAGGCACTAGGGAAAGCGTTCCGTATCGGCGGGTCATCCAGGCCGTACGCAGCTCTCATCTTCTTTTAGAGAGAGCAGATGGTAGGTTGTCTGTCTGATCAAATAAGGGATCAGACCGCTCCTGGTGTTCGAACTAGTCATTAATGGTCGGCTTCATTGGTATCCTTTCGGTATGCGTTGCGAACACTTTCATTTTTAGCGTCTCATCTTCTCTAGAGAAGCGAAACTCGAACGGATAGAGCAGATGGTCCAACTACATAACTTTTTCTTTTTAATTACTTCTATGGTCGTGCCTCGTGGCACGGCAGCACCCTTACTATTGAAATGGTTCGTCAGTAGAGATGTTCCCACAGGTGCCCCTTCTTCCAATGGTACTATAATTCCTATTCTTATCCCTTCATTCCCTCTTTTGGTCTATCTACATTCCAGGAAATTCATACGCTCCATGGA